CGTGCGACCCATCAACCTACTAGCAATGGGGAGAAAACATAGCATGTCGCAATAAAAGCTTGATTCGAGGCGTCAGCAATGCCGTCTGTTCCAAAAACAAAAGCCCCTTAGCGCCCCGGGACGGGAGTGGAGGGCGGCCCTACGCGCAGGCAACAGCAGCACCGGCTCTACGAAAGTCAGAATCTAATATCGAATCTTTCTGTTAGCTTTCCCAATTCATCCGTGAATAAGAATTCAAGGGCGTGAAGCGAGTGCTTCTAGCTGCTTCGCTTTATTATGGCGGCTATGTTTTCGCGGCGGAAATGAACGAAAAGCGATATGAACGTGCTATTTTCAAATCGATTGATAGATAGCCAACTCTGTTCTGATAGATCGAAAGAGATAGAGAGGGAATCTATCAAGAATAAGGGGAAATCCCCTATTTCTATCTATTGATGAGACAACTATCTTTTCATGATCCATCAGAAAAGAAAGAAATCGATATGTATCTGATGGAGTCTACATCGTACATAGAGCGCCCAAGCTCTTTTTAGGCCAGCTCAGTTCTCTTATCCATCGGTCCAATGCACTGGGCTCATCTCATGGAGGGAAAAGCCAAAATGTAGTAGTCTTGTTCGCCGCCTCGACGCATTCCCTTCTCTCCCCGGTATCGTCCCACACAGAAAGAAAGAGCGCAGAGCCCCGGCCCGACCTGTAGGTCCGCTAACGTAAAGCGAGGAGTTGAGCCTGAACTAGCGAACCGAAGTCACTTTCGGAACCATACTTCCTACAGCTAAGATGTGTCCAGTCCAGCGGGAACGCGCAGCGCAAACGAACGTGAGCTGCTATACCGAATCCCCGCTGGCCATCGGGGACCGAGTGGTAAGGCCATGATATGCAGGGGAAAATCTCACTCATTCTTCCATTGGGGACAGGTGCACGAACGACAACTCCAAACGTCACACATCCGCCGCCTACCTACCGTTTAGGTGGCACCAGCGAGATCCAGCTAAGGTAAGGTCGTGTCGCGGCTGCTCCACTCCGCTGCGGTCTGATGAACTGAACTTCGTTGCCTTCCCGCGCGCGAAGCGAATGGGCGCTGTGCCGTGGGTCAGTTTCGGGGCGGAGAGTGAAGAGAGACCAGAAGAATTATTCATTTGGATCGACGAGCTTTTTCAGCCCAAAAACTAAGAATCAATGGAATCTTTGTCTATCCATGAACATCTATTCTATCTCTATATCTAGGGATCTCTCTATACATATAAAATGGCATGATATGATCGCCTTTGTTTGATATGTTCATTCAGTACCAATACAAACTAAAACTACGCCAAAGTGGAAGGGCCACTATAGAAGCTAGAAGTAGCTAGCCTATAGTAGTCGGCCTAACCAAAGCGTCACGACAAGATCAAATTAGCCTTATGAATTGAATCTTAAGTAGGGGCTTAGCCCGCCCGCCTACCAATCAAAGAGGCTGAGAGTAAGCGTAAGCTCACCCGTAAGCTCTTCGAGCTTCCTTCATTCGCTTCGCGGGAGCCGCACAGCACATAGCTGGAAGTCAGAGGGCCCATACTACCTGCCTAACCCTTCGCTCCGAGGGACCGTAGATCGGAAAGCGCCTTCTAAAGCACCCCATTCATCCAAAAGAGAAGGGGCCTATTTATTTGCATGACCTCTGCAGATTTCACCCTATCTACACCCGGAGCCACTCCCTAGCGGTCCTGCCACCACGCCGCAGAACGGGAGCTCGTGTGGAACCTTTTATTTCTGGCGTAAGAGCGGTAGAACGTAACAAAATATTACGGCCGCCTAACATAGGGGCCGGAGGTACGGTAAACTCGGCCAAAATATGACACCCGAAGGGCCCGACGCGCACAATCCTATCCTATCCGAGTCCGAGTTTACCCTTGCACTTCGGACAGCCATCTGTAGCATCATAAGGAGGACCTCCTTTCGAGGTAGAAAAAGAGTACGGTAAATAGGAGGTTGGTCTTTCTCAACGTGGTGTATAGCACGAAAAACCTTTCGATACAAGATAAGGCCGTTCAAATGAAATAAAAAATTCTTCCTTTTTTTCTTCTTTCTCTTTCCCCCTCGGGATTCTGGAGGGAGGGGAAAGGCTTGGGCCTACCTATCCCGATAGGACCCCATAAAAGAACGGGAGCTGTTGAGAGGTTCCATATTGCCGAGACGAAGGGCAGCACTTCTGTACGTGATCGTAGTATGTCACGTCGTCTCGTCCCCGCTGCATCGAAGAGTACCTATGCACTATGTTCCGATTCACTGATAAGGAAGATAGAGTTGGGGTGGGGTCTACGATGTGATACTCAAGTATGACCCGGGGAGATACATGCTAACTATGGGTAGGAAGCAGGAACCTTTATGTAAATAATTTAGGGGTTACAGATCTCTTATACTACCATCGATCGACAGAGCGGAACGACCAGAAAAAAGAAGTGAAGTTAGAAAGCCGTATGATAGGTGGTAACTATCTTGTACGGTTCGGGGGTAATCGGCGTACTCCGATCAGTGGGGGAATCTTTGGCTCTATCGAACATACAGGGAATTGGAGGTAGCATTCTACCGATGTCAAGTCATGGACTGGTTTCTTCAGCCCTTTTTCTATGTGTTGGTGTTCTATATGACCGACATAAGACTCGACTTGTTAGATATTACGGAGGTTCAGTGAGCACCATGCCGAATCTCCCTACCATTTTCTTCTCTTCCACTTTGGCCAATATGAGTTCACCTGGTACTAGCAGTTTTATCGGGGAATTTCTCATCTTAGTAGGAGCTTTCCAAAGAAATAGCTTAGTAGCGACATTAGCAGCGCTTGGGATGATTTTAGGCGCGGCCTATTCCCTTTGGCTATATAATCGTGCGGTTTCTGGGAATTTAAAACCCGATTTCCTCCATAAGTTCTCCGATCCAAATGGCAGAGAAGTTTCCATATTTATACCTTTTCTTGTTGGAGGGGCGACCGTCCGTTAAACTACCAAAAACAAGGGTAAACCAATGTGATCATGACATTGTAGGTGCTTGCGATGGGACGGATGCGACTTCCCTCAGTTGGTTTGGGTGGCATAGCCCGTTGCAGAAGTCCCCCCTTTTTTTATCCATTTCTTTACTCTTTAGGAGCCAAAGCTTGACTTTACTAAACTAATAAAAAAGGCTTGCGCTAGGCGCTTACCTTTTTGGCTGAGCCGTATCTTGCTGGGTGGGACCGATAGAAAGAAAGGACGGGTGGCGCATGGTACTTCTCGACCCTGTCTCCGAGGGACAGTTGAACGAGCGACTCATGAATGCTGCCGGGTTGGACGAGCCAATAACTCGAACGCGTTCGGTCTTTTTTTGAGCAAGAATCACAGCCTTACCTTATCTTCACCATGATACGGACTCCAAGTTCTTATGGCGGAGCACGAGGAGATTTATCATCAATATGATAATCGGAATGGAAACCAGAAGCACGACTGGGGTCTTCGTGGTCCAAGATAATCAAACCATCAGTAAGAGTAAGGTAAGCATGAGACTTTTTGGTAGTACCGGTGAACCAGATGGCCGCGGCGATGGAATCTGGGACGGAGGACTTGTAGTATCTCTCTAGATCTGGCAAAAGCGAAAGAACCCCTAACATAATTCGAATGGAGGCTGACGGCTGAGCCCACTCTGGCCTCGCAGGGCAGGCCCCTGTGGTTGCGAGCTGGAGCTGCCATAGCTTATGGCTAGAGCAATGGGAGGGCCCCAGCAGAGAGCAAAGTAAGGATAACGAGCGCTCCGCCCGCTTGGCGGGCGGCAGGGGCAGCGGGCAAGTGCTTGGTAGGCCAACAGCCCAGTGAACCGGGCGGGGCACTCGAAGAAAGGGGGCACACTAAGCAAGTACGAGAAATTGGCCCCGCTCCGCTTTCTTAAAAGCAAGGACCACTACGGGAGGTCAAACCAAGGACCTATGGAAGTCGGGGCTCGTCCCCGGTCAATATTGATCAAACAATAGGGGCCATAGCACTGACCCTTTTTTTTATTCAATACAATAGGGTAAAAGATCGTACAGTTCCCTACCGAGACAAACTCTCAACGGATCCTCGGCGCGCTGGGCATACCTCTTCCGCGCGTCTTTCTCGTGGCGGGAACAGAACAACAGGGAAAGACCCGGCCGACCGGCCCAGGGCTCGAGGGCGAGCTTTCTTTATTTAAGAGAGAATGGGAAGTGAGTCGAAAGGCTTCCGTTTCCGTTCTTGGTTTGGGGGCTTCCGGGCCCCTCTCGATCTTTTTCGTAGTTGAGAAGGGGGAAGGAGTCTAAATCAATGAACATTAATGAACCATCATTGATGGACGTTGCACATGACACGATCAATTCGACTCAAGGTCCGGCGCTAATAGAAGTTGCTTACTTTCCTAGTAGCGAAGGAAAAGGGCAGGGTTTTTTCGTAGTAATAGTGGGCCGGTCTCATGAGATCTATGCCGGCCGTCGGAATCAAACGAAGGTCGAAGGACCATTCAATTCATGTTGGGGCATAGCGGCGACCTCGCCTGGCGCCATTCCCGGACCTAGCAGCAGACGGGCGGGCCGTGCCTGAATTCAGACCGGACCAGACTCTTCTTTGTTTGAGCTGCTCCCACGCACGCAGACCGGAAGATCTCACTTGTCCTGGACTGGAACAAGTACGTAGAGATCTTCGTGGGACCGTGGAGGGAGTCGCAATCGGTCTTTTCTAGGATTCCTTATCACGCCACACATGGAGATTTTTCCATTGATAGATAAGAGGCCCCCTTGAACAAATTCTTAAAGGTTAGGTTACTACCTGCTTCTACGGAAGAGGTTGACTTTGTACCACCCGGAGGTCATATAGATCGGAATCCGGAGCGATAAGAACGAAAGCCCTACCCACAGTTACAACTACTAGCGCTTCAAAAGGCTTAGATTCGTTGGGCGCTACTGAAAGCCCTTTTTAGGTCGTCTAATAAGGTAGGTGTAAGCCCCGAATTTGGTACTTCGGTAGGGCGAGCAGCCCTTAAACCAAAAAAAGTGGAACCCTTCCCCTATTTATTTTATGCATTTCATTCTCTATTTGGCCCACTCCACCCAAGAGCGCTTATGTTATAGGGGAACTCATGGCTGGAAACAACCCTTATGGTTTGTTTTGATATCCGGCAGGAATAATAAAAAAAAGTCCAGGTTGGTTGGTGAGCCTAGTGATAGGAGACTATCTAGCTTGGTTCGGAGAGCACTTGTTGGGTTAAAGATTTTTTGTTGCTAAATGTTACGGCCTAAATGCTGAACTATTGACCCTACTTGTTTGGATGGGTGTTCACCCCAAAGTGTTCCCGGACTGCATGCATACATCCGTAAGTAACTTAGTGCAACATGGCAAATTTCATTGAGAGGAATCAGCAAAGAAAAGAAAAAGAGGTCAACAACATCTTAATGTATTTTGAGAGATTGTCCTGGGGCTGAGGAGTGTGAATCTTTTTAGCCAAGAGCTTGACCGGGTGAACCAGCATATAGTGCAAAGCGCCTTTTCGGAAAAGTCCAGTTCAAGACAAAGAAAGGGAAAAGCCCAATTCCTGTATCCAAAACGCATGACCCCGATCCGACCTCTTATTCAAAAGCCAAGGATCACGGTGTGAAGAAGAGGAAGACAGGTCATTGGAAGAGAGCAGAGGTACGAGAGGAAAGGAAGACTCTTACCATCGATTCCATTGTTCTTTGTCACTGAGGTCCAAACAGGCCAGAAACGAAAATCAGATGACGATGATGGTCTGCCTAACTTGAATTCAGCTATGGATTCCAATAAACGTGTTACCAGACCTTCCTTATCGGCGGAGATTGGGTCCGGCCAGTCCCTAGGTCTCCATGAATTGCCTCGTTTGGAACTGTCGAGGGCTTGGGAACCAAAGGACAGTTCGAGCTCTCCGTGAGCTCATTCGTAAAGAAGATCCCTCCCTAGTGAAACTAAATGTAAACTGGGGAATATCTAAAAGTGAAAAGAATCACTCAGGTTGTTTGGAATTGCATTGCGGGGAAGTGAGGGCTAAGTCAGGAGGGCTGGCACTCTTGTGGGAGAAGGAGGTTTCGGTGGTAGTTCAGAGCTATTCCCAAAGGCATATTAATGCTATTGTAGAAATTAGCGATAATCAACCTAGATGGAGATTTACAGGGTTTTATGGATAGCCGGAAACAGCAAAAAGGAAGGGGGCTTCTCTTAGGGAAAATTGGCAACTTCAGGACTTAAGGGATGCCTTAGATAATTGCAGGTTATTTGACCTGGGGTGCATATGGTATCAGTATACGTGGTGCAATCGTAGAATGACTACTGGCACAACTAAGGAGAGACTGGACAGAATTGTGCTACACAAGAATGGATTTCTCTGTTTCCTGGAGCAAAGGTTATTCCTTTCTTTTCTCATCGTTCGGACCACATTCCCATTATTTTTAGGACTGTTGAACAGAGAGAATTGGCTCATGGGTCGAGTAATAAGAAGAAATTAAAATTGGAAGCTATGTGGGTGAAATCAGACGAGTGTGAAGAAGTAATTAGACAGCAATGGGACTTAGATGCTGATGGGAACGCTGCTCATAGGGTTTGGGAGAAAGTTAAAGCTTGCAGAGTGAGCTTGATTAATTGGAGTCAGTCTGCTTTTGGGAACAGTAAGAAGAATTTTTAGTAATTAAAGGAAAAAAGAAAATGGATTGGAAGAGTCCGACTTACTAGGTTTAGGAAGCGTACCCTAGTTCGCATTCTCTCATCTTAAAAGATAGATCCGATTGGATCCTCCGGGGCGACCTGCTATTCCCGCTGAGAAGTGTGTTAACTATCATTCATTCCATCTATGCTCTCCTGTAAAGACTCTTTCAGACCTTGCTTTTGCCTTGCTTGATGCTTCGATCGAGCTAGCTATGGGCCAGAGCCAGAACTCGTATCCACCAAAATCACATAGAACACGAGGGCCAGGACGAAATCAGAGCTCCCCAAAGCCGGGAGCGAGGACCGGAGCTCGAAAACAAGCCTTGAATTCTCATTCAATAAACAGAAAAGCTACCACAGACAAGCTATTTGAAGAAGCGCCATCCGCCCAAGGTCTTCGTCTTCAGAATGATATTAAATCTGGGTACGTGGTTCCCGAAGCGGGTAAGTCTCCGAATCAAAGAGGCATGGCTTAGCTCCTTAGGGGTTCGCCCCTTGTCAGGGCCCTGTTTGTTCTCTGACTCTGATCCTTTATCATAAGATGAGAGCACGGGAAGCCCCTACTAACTAGTCCCAAAAGCAAGAGTTTTAGGTCCAAGATTGGGAAGCGGAACGCTCGTGATCTTGAGATTTACTCCTTGCCTAGTTTTTGTTTTCAAGAAAAGACTCTACTAAAGTAGTTCGTCCTCAACCGGATGGCACTTCTTCGCTTGTGGTTCACCACTCTAATAAGACATCGGCACCCGCCATTTTAGCAACGGCTTTCTTATCATAGCCTTCTTCGGATTCTTCGCAGTCTTTGGAATAGCCTTCCGGTGTGGCAATCTGACCATGCGTCGGAAACTGAAAGGTCTAGGGAAAGCAGTATTTGAGGAGTACATCTTACGCCTACACATATTAGAATATCTTCTCCCGGTCCTTTCGAACCTGATATTTCAAAACCTGGCCAGTACGGAATAGATCTTTGACGGTCCTAAAGTAGATCAGGAGGAAAAGAAAGTCACTTCTTGTAGTACAGAAAGCTGAGGCGCAGGCCAAGAGATCATAAAGGGCAAAAGGCAAATGAAAGAAAGGGTGGATTCCCTCTCCTAACTCAATAGGTGATTTGCAGGGACACCCGGGGAAGAGTAGGCATCTATTTCTCTATTATTTTATCTTTGACTTATACTTTCTACAGCAAGAAAAGTGCTTGCATATAGTGGAAGGGCTTTTACACATGAAGAAGAAAAGGAAGAAGAAGCTGTTGAGTCAAATGTGGCATTAGACTTTTTCAAATAGAATCCCTAAAGCAATTCCTGTAAAGCTATCGTCATTACCATCGTTGCTATTTGAGCTGTTAGCGCGAGAAGATGCTCTTACTTTGGTTTTCAGGAAGCTAGGGAGTCTTTGGTACTTCCAACCAATGAGAGTCATTTCACCGATAACCGATTTGAGGAAGAAGACCCCAACACCTCTTTCGATTGACTATTTTGATGCGGAGGGGCCGCTTCTTCATGAACCAAAAGTGATAGTTTTCCTAAACCAACAGATCCTCTTTCTCACAGCATTTTCGGGGCAGGCTCAGTGCTTTCTTTAGCCTTGGGAGAAATCGATTCGGTAGTGAGAATCGATTGAGACTTAATCATACCTGAGCCTTCTCTGACCTTCTTTGTCTGGGCAGTTAGCTATAAAAAAAGCAAGAAATGAGAGCTAGAACTAATGCCACGCCACGGTCTATGTCTTTTGACAAAACTTTGCTAGAGGGAACTCTAGGATGATCATCTGGTAGGTCGTCAAGGGTCTCAATAGGAATATAGTTGGAAATCCGGTCTGTCTGTCAAGAAAGAAAGCTCTAGTTCAATTCAAATAGGTCAAGCGAAGGAGGACATAGAATATTACTATTGAAAGTGACAGACGTCGGGCTTAAGAAAAGAAAAGCAGGTTTCGGAGCTTAGATCCGGGTACACACCTGGAACAGGCCTAGGAAAGAGAGACAACGGAATCATCAAACCTATTCGTCATAAAGATCTAGAAAGCAGGGAAAGGGGGCTTCTCCTCACAAGAATACACGGAATAGACAGACGCTAAACGATTCCAATCTTAAGGATCAGTTTCAAGCATAGACGCCTTATCCACCCGACTCAACAATCTCTTTTATCATAAGAAAGGGAACAGGGGACTTAGGGTTTCAGCGTGCCAAATCCAATCCCTTCTCCCGTAGAGTACCTGTATCCTGTCTTTCTGGCATATCTCTCTTTTGTGCCTAGACATCTGATAATGGATGCCCATTCCCGGGATTGCTGCCATGATATGGAATAGAATAGCGGACTTTCTTTCTGAGGTGTGGTCTATCCGAATAGCTAGAAGCAGAGCGATAAGAAGAAGAGCGGTGGGTTTCCAAGAACCGGAGATGGTGTTATCTATATACGGAACAGCACCTCTCATTCGTTTAGTTCCTAGTAAAACATGTTTCAGCTATGACCTCAAGAGTGCTACCGATAGGTGGCCTCTTGTGTTTATGTTTGAAACGCTTGCGCTATTGTTTGAGAGGTCATTTGCTTCAAGTGTTGTGAATACAACATTAGGGACGAATCTATTTGAGGTACCCTTCGTTAAGAGGGCTCTGTCTCAAGTCTCCTTTGTGACCGGTCAACCGTTAGGCTATTATGGTTATTGGCCTTTGTTCGCGTTCACCCATCATGTTTTGGTGTGGTGGGCTGCGGAACAGGTTAGACCCGGGATCCTGTTCGACAGGTATGCTATATTAGGTGATGATGTTCTCATCACCGATCCACTTGTGGCGGAACAGTACCGGCTAGGCTTACAACGGCTTGGTGTTAAGATATCCACACACAAGTCTTTGATATCCTCAACTGGTGCTGTAGAGTTTGCCAAAGAATTTCTGGTCAAGGATATGAGGGTTAACCTCTCTCCTGTGTCCATGAAAGCTTTATGTGGCTTCCACCACCCCTACGGCCTATTGGCTATACATGAAAAGTCAAAAATATCACGATTTTTGACTCTCATGCGTATTGGCGGTGCTGGGTATAAGACTCGATCTGTCGCTAAGAGCCCTAAATCGATTAAATGGAAACGGTTTAGGGTCCTTTTGGCAAGTCTCGCCTTCCAGTGGAATATATTTTAGGTGATGGTTGTCCTCCCTACCTCCTTGGGAAACTTAAGAGGTATGCTCTCGAGAGGTTGAAGCCTCGGGAGTTACACTGTCCTCCTTTAGAACTTTTGGAGTTCGAGGGGATGGCTGACTTCCTGGAGTATCACTAGTTCATTCTTTAGTGATACTTGCGAAGAAGGAATATCTAAATCTCGGAGACTAGAGAGGTCTTTTGCTTGAATCTGGAATGGCGGGACTGATTGACGTCACTTCCTTACATCAACAGGAAAGTGCTAAGACCAGTAATGCCCCATTATTCTATCAAAGAACCTAGCAACAACCTATGCGAAGAAGGCGAAAACAGCTTCCTTCTCAGGAAACAAAGGCATTCGATGCATCTCTAGGTTCGAACTCCGGGAACACAGAGGTTACAGGACTAAGCCACTACTCAGACAAGATTGAAAGATCAGCGGTTTCGAACATCACCTATGATAATTCAAAACAGCATTTCTCTAATTAAATGACTTGAAAGATAGGTTCTCTTCTCTATATCTGGCAATGGTCAGCATTCTAAAAGAGGAAATCAAGCTGTAACCACTCCTTTCGCGCCGACTTTTGGACACGATGCTATGCTCCCAATGGAGATCACCTGCACGGGTAACTTATCATATGATAAGGCCATGTTTGCAGGATTAGAATATCTCGATGAAGTTAGGATGGATGCGATGCGCTCGAGCGCTCAAAAGGGAAAGGTGACAAAAGTCTAACTCGTATCGTGTGTACTCTTCTTAACTCCTTATTAAACAAATGAAGGGCATTTCTTGAATGGCCGATAGTCCGGTGCCTAGGCTAGCAATGATGATATAGCAGTCGAAGAGGCCACGCTTCTCTTTTCCTACCCACTCTGATTGCTCTCGTAGCCAGTCTTACAGTAAAAGCTGTAATTGCTATCATTGAATCACTAACCGGTGCTGGAGGGCGGAAAGATCTATATCTAAGAGGAAGTAAGTGCGGGTCCGGTCAAACTGCGCTGGAATAGTTGGACAAGTAGCTAAGTCGTCTTAATCCAGCGACGAAAACTCTTGCGCTAGGAGAAAGGCTCAATCCCCTCGCTTTGTCGCCCCTATCTCGTTAGCCGTTGCTTCTTCCCTCGCCTAAACTAGTCCTACTCCTACAGCTTGCGCCGAAGATTCACTACCAGCTCTTTTACCGCCCGTAGTTGTGGAGTCAGGAACTACTTTTTTGGAATATTGCCCGACTTTACTTGCCCAAAAGAAATTCTATTCCTTGACACTATATATAGTTGGCTGAAACCGGAAAGGCCTTCAAACAATCCCGTACTTCTGGCTCTAGCCCGCTTCACTGCATGAAACAAACGGTTAGGTTAGACCTCTGGCATTTCTTCCCTAGAGACCTGTCCCCCAACATTTCCTTTTGGTCTTGTCTTCAGAGATAGACTTGGAGACAATGTTGTTTAGAACCTGAATTCCTGGATAACTAGAATGGTCATCAGAGCCAAGAAGACCCTCAGCCAACAATTTACTGTTTAACTCAACTAGCCTTTCACTACAGCTGTTTCATCAACTACAGCAATATGCGATGTAGCGCATTCTCCCTCTTTCGCATATCTTCACTACTGTCAGATAGCTAGTAAGCAGTTCTTGCATTTCCAGTTTTGGTAGTTGTTGCCCGAGCTCTTGTCCTTCCTCTGTGATTCAAGACAAAGAGTGTAGATCACTAGCCCTTACTCTCAGTCACTGATTCAAGGACGAATACCGAGACAGCCGTTCCCTTGCCGGTCTACTGCCTGATGACTTTACATCGCTAAAGAATCAGTAATTGACGGCAAGAACTAAAAATCAATAAAAGTACCTATTAGATTGACAATGTGCGCCCCTGCGGGAGTCGAACCCACCGCATAGGTGCCTTGTTCCACTGAGAGATTAACTAAGGAGCGGCAACCCCTACATCTCTGAAGGACCGAACAAGGAAATTCTCTGAGCTCGGTCAAAGAGAAATACAATTCGAAATGAGCGCACCGAGAACGACAGAAACCTGTCCTTCCTCCTGTTCGACGATTCACTCTTCCAGGCCTTGCTTGCCTCGTGCGAGAAAAGAGGGAAAGTGCTAACATGCTAACACCGGTAATGGGTAATGCCGCATCTGAGACCGGAAAAGCAGCTATTTGTCTAATTCTGCCTTCTCTCAGGGCATTCTCCGCTTCTGAAAAAATGGCTAAGAGCGCATTCTCGGATGCTATTAGATAGATGGCAAGTACCTAGCCAGTCCTAGTCCTAAGGCGCAAAAGCAAAACGTATGTTTTCAAGGATAGCGGCTAAGCCATAAAGCTATGAGTATTACAAGGGGCGTAGCGTGTCAGTTCCGGTAAGAAATAAGAAATAGCTAGATTCGAGAGCAGTTGTTCTTTCTACTACAATTATCCATGCTCTTCGCCCCCGCCCCGAAACTGACGCACGCCGGAAGACGTGAGGAGTTATTCTGAAATGGGACCTTTCATTAGACGATTCTTCTCCTGCTACATTAGACTCCGGTGAAAGAGTTCCATGGCGAGACGAAGATGTGATTTGAGTGAGTTTTTGTTTATCAAAAGTTTCAATTCCGGATTTCTATATGTATGAGATCAACTCGACTTTCGCACTTCTGATCAACTGAAGCAGGCCACGCTATAGTGTCAGGCAAGTCAAACCAGATATTCCCCATTCCTTTCTAAGCATAGGAAATAAAGAAAAAGAACCGATCTTAACCAACAGTATCAACCAATCGGCGCCACTTCACCTGCCGCCGCCCAGTCAAAAGAACTCAAGAAGAAGCAAAGCAGGGGGTCCCTAAAAAGTACGCCCTCTAACCGACAAGTGACAAGTGATTCAATTCCTCCAATCCTCATCTTCCCACCTACCGGAATGAAACTACTCATACGACCAGGTTGCTCCGCGAGCTATCAGCCACTCAAGGTTAAATCCCGTAGCGGTGTGATCTCCTTTAATGTCCGCTTCTTTTTCATCTTCGGTTCCTTCTCTCTCTGGTTCGGGTGCAGCTTCAACCCCGTACTCTGTAATTTATCCTCCTCTATAGGATTCAGACGGAAATACAAGCTTTCTTGTAGCATGCATGGGTTCGAAAACCTCTTTTGCTTGAATTCGACTAGATCCCTTCCTGCCTAGTAGTTCTCACTGGTAGGCTACCGGGGAAACTCGGTGGAGCCGCTGGTGGTTCTTTCTCTCTTTGGCCCTTTGTTGGTGCCCTAGTCGACCTCTTTTCTTTATCCATTCCACATTCCACTTTCTGTAAACCCCTGACTCTGTGTCTCGCACTTTTCAGCCTGAATTCCATTCCCGTCATTCTTTTATGAAACTACATACCTTCCATTAATATTGTATAGATAGTAATAGAAGAGAAGAGAGAGTCTTACTAACTAGTGGCCCTTTCAGGGACTCTTGGGTGAGACTGGAAAGCAAGTAGAGTATCGGTAATAGCCTTTCGGGAAAGCAAGACTGATTATACCCTTCCCTTGTGGAATCAAAAAGCTTGCCTATTCATTTGACAATATGGCTTCCCGCCTTGTAAAATACTACTGCTTATGCTTACCTTGAGAGAGAATCCTTCTTTACAACTGGCGAAAAGGGCAAAGAAAGTCACTCTTACTCAACATAAACTGATCCTTTATTATTTTCATTTTTTGCAGCGAGGGAATTGAGCACTTTTGAAGCTTTGAAAGGGACTAAGGAACGACGGAGTCACTCAACTGACAAGAAGAGGAATTGAAAAACGGAGTTAATGGCCTTCTTTCTTGATCTTGCTCCTCTTTCTATGAAAGCAGTGATATTAGAATCGCTCTTGATCCTGATAGCTTTCAAGCAGCTTTCTTTCTCACACTCGATGGCACCTCCTGCTTCAATCAATGGAACTTCTCCTTATACTGTCGCTTATTCATTTTCTTTTTCAATGGATATAGATAGAAGAAATAGAATTATGCCAATTCCTTTACCCACAAGGCCCCCTTCAAACTTCTTTCTTCCTTTCCTGCTGAAGTGAGATAGCCCTTCGCGGTACTTATAGCTCTCAGGCAATATAAAATATAAATAGAGAGATCCCTTCTTTGGCTTAAAAGATAGCGCTAACCTTAAGTTCCCACTTAACCTCGTCCACCGGTTTGCCCAGACTCAAGGATTGCAATGCGATTTTAGCTTGCAAAGGAAAGGGAAAGACCTGAAAATAAGAGGGCTAGCTCACTCGCTGTAACCACTAGTTCTATAATTGGATCAACTGAAACTAGATCGTTGGCTTGCTGGCTTCCCTAGGGGACGGACATGGACCGATGGAAACACTTTCTCTAGAACCCGCTATCCTTAAGCTTGAACCAGTTATCCTTAAGATAGATAAAGTAGGCTTAGGGAGATTGGTTTGGCCTGACTAAAGAGATTCCTTCCCGCTAGGCGAGATCCTTGAGCATTGCTAGGCGACTCAACACAACATAAGTCATTTCTAGAGTCAGCAGTTCAGCCCGAGGGCAGGTTTGGAACCCTAACTACAGCTTCTATCTCCTCTAGGTCCACTGATCCTTAGTCCTTCTCCCCGAAACCAAGCTAGGGCCTTAAGGCTTTCCTTTCGTGAATCGAATACTTCTTTGTTCTTAGACCATTGACCTTCGAATTGGCTTATGAAATGCCTACTTTCGGAACCTCTTTCTATTAAGAAAAACAGTTGTAACGGTCAACACCCCTGGAAAAGAATATCTTCCAACCTTCCCCAGCACCCTCTGTGGTAATTCATTCCCTCTTCCCTTCTTCAGGCTGAAAAGCCTTTTTCTTCCTTCCAACTTCCTCATTCTTCTCTACGCGCTAGACTATTCCAAGCCCACCAACCATCAAAAGAAAGACTAACATAAGGCTTCCTTCAGCCCGACCTGGTTCAAATACCCTTATTTTTCACTTTCTCATACCCCGCTCACTGCCAAACCTCTAATGTGAGACCTTCCCTTTTCCTTATTCTATCAAATAAGTAAGAAAGTCACTCACTTATAGTTGTAGCACCCTCCAGACTCTAACAAGTTAGCAAAAATTACCAGACTCTGACGAATCAGCAACTTAACCTCCCTTACTTTAACAAGAAAGTAACTTAAACAGCCTTACTCTATTCAGTAAGTAATAAAGAACCTTAGAGTGCTATGATCTTCTTCAAGACAGTGATGCTATATTGGGCGGAGCCTAAGCTACTTGTGATCCGAATCTCTTTCTAAATCCGAAGCTCAGACTCAGAAGAAGGAAGTCCTTCTGGACGCGGAGTACGCTTTCACGCAACCGAAAGGACAGACAGCAATCAAGCGAAATGGGGCCACCCTAGCCCATTGAGTGCTCTGCCTCGGGCAGTCGGCTTCACCCCTTCGTTGGACACGGGAAAAAGGCTTCTTGCTCACCTCACACTCACAGGAGAGCTTCTTTAAGAAGATGGTCATGCGAGAGGCCCTATGGATTACTTCCTGCCCCCTCTGTACCACTTCCCAAGTACGAGTAGTTGGTTAGCTCATGAGCTCGTGCGAAGAAGACCCGTGCTGATGGTGAATAAATCGGACACAGACAGTCTCTTGACCCGGTGTGCTTTATGGATTTCGAGGTACTAGAGTCCTACTTCCTTGTGTTAAGCATATAGCTGTTGGTAAGCATAGGTACTCGAGCCAACCTAAATAGCATCGATGAGTATTGGTCAGATAACGACTAGCCTTTTCGACTCGGATAAAACTAGACTGTCTTTCAGGTTCTAAGTCACGCAGCGGATCTGCGACATTTTACTACTAATAGGTAGTAACTGCTGTTTTACTAATCTGTCAAGTCAAGGTCAACGTACGTAGCAGCAAGGATGGTGCATCGCATCCGACAACTTCTTTTGCTTTGTAGCTACGGCTCTTATCCTTCCTTTATGTAAGTCTTTCTTAGTTTAGACTTCTTTAGACTGCTTTCGCTTGCGCCCCTTGTTCCTGCTTTAGCCTGTGAGGTATTGCTCTTGTTGTTCTTTTTAGTTTCAGTGAAGTGCTTATAGGGCTTAACTTCCGATTTAGCGATTTCTGTGATAGAAGAAGAGTCTATTCTATAATATACCACTAGACCCGGTATGGAAAGGGAGTAAGGTAATTCATCATCAACCAAGGCAGGAATCGTTAGAGTCTTGTATTGCCCTCCAATAGGACTATACAGAGCAGCGGGAAGGTCGGAATCTAGTGAATCTGTCTTTAGAGTGTAGCTCCGCACCTTACCCATCGTGTAATGACAGTGTGCCTTCACCCCATGATCTTAGTGCTCCGATTGCGCCTTCTGTATCTGTAACTGTAAGTGCATATGTATACACTAATTTATACGTGGGTTCCGCTTCGGGGAAAACGAGTTGACTCCACAAAGCAGAAAATTATTGCCTCGGATATTCCATTAACGGTTACCTAGCCCAGGAAAGGAAAAGAAAGGGCAATCTGCTAGAGGCACCTTCCTATTCCTGCAGAGACAGGTAGCCAACCCGTTGCGGCAAAGCGATATAGTAAAAGAAGAAAGATATACTTTTTTTTATATAATAATCTAAGGACACCTTGAAAATACGCACCCTCACAGAAAGAGGAAAGGTCCCACTCAGACATTCAGACACACACAAACACAAAGATGACAACCGGGGCACGTTGCTAAGGATGGGCTCCTGCTTTGACTATAGAATAGATGAGCATGACATATGCCATGATCAGACTAGAAAAGAGAATGAATCGAGACCGACAGCAATAGCTTCACTTTATGGAATTGTTTTGCTTTCTATGGATTCCCCAGAGGGGCAGAGACCCCAGTCAGCGACACAGAAATGGTTGAATCAGAGTTCTTGAGATTGGATTGGTGCCATGTATGTCTTTCCCTTCTGGCTCTCAGCGGTAGACCTCCTCGCCCTATCACATGCCAATGAAAAAGAACCTAAACCAAGGTGCTATATTACGGAACTTATCATAGGGATTGTGTGCCAAGAGTGGGACATTTCTATTAATAGTAAAGGCGTAAAGGCTCAACTAGAGATCTTCTTTCGGTTCTTCCTTTTTCTAACCTGAGAGACCCGCTACTAAGTTTTTTCCATTAGCTTTGTAATTGCTGAAATTGGTGGAAATGGATCCTATCCCGTATTTCAAAGCCTAAAACAAAAAGAGGACAGTCATCCGAAAAAGGAGAAACCGTCGAGAAATTCTATGTTTAAAGCCTTGTCACGAACTGGACTCGAACCAGCCTCCCCAGATGCGGGTCTGGATTTCAACCTTTCTGATCGTGACTTTGTTAACCCGGTTCGTCCTCTACAAAAGCGAAGACTACATCCGGGGAGGGAGTAGGTTCCTCCCCTAGGGCCGCAGTGGGCACGTCTCCCCAACGGCGACAACACCCAAGACCTGACGAGAGATCTCTCTCTCTCCCTCCCTTTTTGGGCATAGGTCACCGCTTTGTTTTACACGGTTTCCATTGCCCTCGGCCTACCGGTCGGCCCGGGCGCCCTGAGGTGTGGTCTGGTTCGCAGACAAAAACATTGGCGGCCTACCTGCTTTCCTTTCGGTCAGCTGCCCTCAACCGCCTTGCGTCAGGGGTCTTTGAAAACAAAAACCAAAAAATGTTTAATGCAAGTAAGATTGGAAACCAGAATAAACCCAAATAGCACACTTACTGGCCCCCATGGTCTGCCCACTCAGCGAGTATATTCGTTAGAACAGCGGCGGTTGTTCTTATTTCATTTTCTTCTTCCAAGCCTTAGAAAGCACTCACTGAGTTACTTACGAAATCTCAAATCTATCTCTGCGCCTCGATTTCTGCAAGCTCACCTATTCCTTTCTCCGTTGTTCCCATCAATGGGTCAATCCCATGCCCCCAACTGTGACTAGTGGTGGCTATTGAACCGAAGAAAGCGAGTCAAGAACGATCTCATCCCTTGCTCAGTCAGTAGTCGGTCCAAAGGAATCGAGTAGTTCGATTGACGTAGCCGGTTATAGACACGGAAGGAAGATAGGAACTTCCCTAACTGCACGCCCTTGGCTCATCGCATCTCTCAACCGGGTGGAAAGCCTAGAAGCCGGGAATCAGACTGAATCCGAGACAAGAGATACATTGATGGCCTCGGAGAGATTAGCTCGGATCGAGCTGTCCCTATCCCTATCAGTCGAGTGCTAATGCCCTCAGCCGGTACGGAGCCAACCCAGCTCCCGTCCCCGCGAGTGAGTTTTGCTGGTCATAAAGAAAGGGAAACAAGGGGTTAACATTTCATGACTTTATGATTGATTGTTTCGGAGGCGAGAAAGAGAACAGATAAACGAACTGAAAGGGATTGGGGTAGATAGGTGGCTCGGCCTATCCAACGACTTCTCGACCGGCCCAGCTGCTAGTCGCCGTGGCGAGGCTCGGCCAGTTGCTTCAATGATTTTGGACAACCCTTACAACCACCGGGGATCTACTTATCGAACGGGTATTACGGCTAAACAAGACTTGGATTACCTTAACCATTGGCGGGGATCATTTAATCGGTTACGATGCGAATGCAACTAATGTGACGTGCCTTAAAAAGAACTTTCAGTGAAGGTTTCCGACTCCTTGGTAGTTTGCTTAGGCCCCCACCTCGCCCAAGTGGTTCGTGCATACCTTGCTTCAGGGGGTTGGATCTTCTATCCAAGCTAGAGATACGAGTTATATACAAAATGGCTGGTGGACTCATTCGCTGGCCCACTTCGATATCTATCTGTCTTTCGATTCATGTATATATATGCTTTTTGACAGAGATTTTGCTGCTATTAGGCATTCCGCACGAGTCCGTTACCAATCCCAAACCCGGCTAACCTTTTTCTTAATCACCTCATTCATCAACCTATTATCCTTAAACAACGGGAGTTATGTCCTAATCCCCGCGGTTATGCCCGATAGCACATGGGGAGAATGATTGGACCTAAACCTTTATACGGGCTCGCCTCTTTTCCGGGCTAGCTCGCAAAACCTAGACTCCCATGGCGCGCTTGGAAAACGTTCGTACGTTGCTAACCTCTTATTCTCCTCCTATCTCCGAGCTCTTCTTGAATCGAGGAGTTAAAGCTCAGCTAGGACAGTTCCTCTCTCCGATGGATGGGCGGGGAATAGCATCTGATACGATTTCTTATCAGCCTCTCCTAATTGGAGAGAAAAACAAATCTGACGGGGAGGAGTTCTTTCTCCGTCCCATCACTAGCAGTTGCGGTTCAGCCACCGATACTGGTGCGGGAGACAGGGAAAAAGAAAGGGGTCGGTCTATTCATATTAGTCCCTTTCAGTTCCTGGACTGGGCTCTTAGTCTTGATACCGAATGGGAGGCCCATGCTAGCTCCACGCGGGAAGAAGTCTTACAAGTCTTACTAGAGCCGGGTAGCCAAGCTAATCCGATGAGGGAGGCTTATGGATGGATGCACCGGAGATGGCAATAACTTATTTCTAAAGATGACCGGAGGAGTGACGTCTCGCAAACGATAGTATAAAGTAAGTCTAAATTGAACCAGGAATACTAGACATGCTACTCTCAACAAAGGAATGCAACTAGAGGGATCCGACCATCAATGTTCGTTCCGCCGGACCCATGGATAACATGATCCATTCTCTTTCCCTCCCCTGGTCCGAATGAAGAGATATCGACTGACCCAGACAATCCCCACTGGGTGAATGAAAAAAATGTCTGAGATTGTAATAGCACCCAGAGAGATAGAATGTCGAATCAGAGGATCCTTCAGTTATGGTCGATCCTGAAGTCTCTGCCCACATTAGAAAGCTTTCGTTCCCGACCCGATACGAGAAGAGGGAATCAGTGCATAGCTTTAACCGGCCAAGGGTAGGCAGTCGTTCCAACTAAAGAGGCAGAAATAGGGGGGACGGATAAGTAGGGATCAATGGGAAGGAAAGATGGGTCTCCGTCCGTCACTTCTCGATTCTTATTATTGTTTACTCTCAAAAGTAAAAATCTTACTCTTCGATTCAGTAGGGGACCATGATGGGGTTGAGATGGCCACAAAGGTCGATGTATGAGTTCCAACCATGAGGAGCCCACGGTGGAAGCTATCTTAGCTAACAAGTCCGTTGATTTGTTATCATCTCTAGGATTCGAGATATGGTGATAATTTTGAATCTAAAGATTAGATTTATATTATCCGATATTGAGAGAAGTTCTCATCTTTTATCTTATTTAGAATCCTTTTTTTCACTACCGTCCTCAAAGACTTCGAACTCTTTGATGCCCCATTCTAGAGCGAACCTTAAATCTTGCTAGAGGAGCTGAATATGTTGCAACATTGTTTATTTAAGGGATTCTATCTTAAAAGACCTATCAAGGGGAACTCCTTCAAGTGAGACCCCTTAACACCTATGCCAATTTCATCTGAATTATGGGCCCCATCAAAATAAAGACTCCAAACGGATGTGTTTTCTATCAAGTTGACTAGCTCTTTCGGAAGTCAGTAAAGACTGAGAAGGGGGCAGCGGATGCTTTGCCAAGAGATCAACTATGGCTTGGCCTTTAATTAATGACCTTTTGAGTAATGTATTCGATGCTAAATTCAGTAGTTAGGAGTTCATTTAGTAGTCCTTCCTATAATGGCTGGTTTATCGAATAAGTATTTAAGGGGATCATCCTAGCTATCATTCTAATGTTGTGTGATTTCTATGTTATGTATGGCCGTGCCTAAGGGCATATCGGTTGAAGTAGATTCCTCTTTTGATCAATCAAAACCCCTTCCCAAACTGTACAAGCTTCTTCCAAAGCATACGGCTTTCTGGATGTAGATGATGATATCTATACAGATGGATCTTATATATATGGTACAATGAAGTACCACATGGGTGGATATCTATATGAATCCAAATCTGCCGAATCACTCATGGTATGATCTTCTACATCCTAGGTCTTCCCGTTCCGTCATCTGGCTTATGTTCTTCATGTAGCATTCAGACCGAATGACTCTATGAAATTACGTCGATACTTCCACATATTATGTTATGGGTAACGTAGGAGACATCTCTATTTTTCCCCGGGGAATCTTTAGAATTCCCACTGCTTAGCTTTCAATTCGCCTCTGACCATCAAATGAAATGTGAATAACCCGTCCTCCTCTCCTTATATGACATTCGTCTTAAGCGCACCGTATGTTGGCGAGATTCCCCTTCTCTCGCGTATCCTGTCTTTTCGGATCGGCAACAGACCTGGCCTCCCATTTCTTATGAGACGGCAAACGAAGAACTTCTCTTTATCCGTCCGTGGCTGAGGAAGAAGGTATTGAATTGCGCGAAGAGTTTGAGGCCCGGTAAGGGGATAGCGGGTCAATGCCTTCTGCTCTTTCCGGTAAGTGAGTAGGGCCAGTTCCACACGATTAGCATAGATAAGACAAGTCAGGTAGGATTGGTCGTAGAAGGATTCAAAACCTTGTGTGAAGGAAAGGAAAGGCTGTTTACGCGCTTAACTCACTAGGAGAAGAAGTAAGGAAAGATTCCTCCCTACTAGACTTATCTAAAAGACGAAAAGATGGATGAGCCACTCTCTCCATCCGACTAAGCTTAGCCTTGACCTTGGCACCTTGCCTTCTTTCCTTGCTTTGGTGCTAGCGTATATAAAGTAGTAGACCCCTGCTCCTTTTAGCTTTCTGTGGTATGGCTCTTATAACTCTTAGTAGCTGTTCTCTCCTTCCCTTTTCTTCTCCTTGGATGAACTATGCTATTGCTGAAAGTTGACTTCAATAATAGTGTTTAAGACTTCTCGATTCACTAGCCCAGCGCTTCTTCCACTCGGAAAGATTTCCAAGCCTGAGTAAAGAAAGAAGACTGCGCTTTATAGATGAAGGAGCATACTAGCAATGAGACGGGGGATTAGATAAAGAAGTAAGCTCTCGATCCAACTATAGGCTTAAAGTGGATTAAATTCTTCGGGCGTTCTCCTTTATACCGCTCCTGTCTTCCCTTTGGGTACGACTTTCAATTGGGAGAACTTGAAACTAGCTAGGCGCCCTCGTTTGGGGCATAACTGTTAGAGGAAAGCGTAACGAATACCCTCTTTATTGTTGCTTTCAACTGAACGGCCTTGCCACCCCGCCGCTGAAAGAGACCGAAAAAGGTTCACCTGAACGAACTACTAGAAAGAACCCAACCCCACCCTCAAACGATACATATGGCGAAGACTGACTTCTTTTGTGTGACCGAGCAGACCAACTCGGTCCTAGCACATTTGGAACCCGAGGCTCGTCTCTTAAGCTTATGGTCTTACCACTTATCTATATTGAGATAAGATAGACTCATTGCGCATCAGGTTCGCGACGCCGCCCTTCCGTTGAAGCAAAAAGACGCAAAAGTGATCTTTTTCTTTTCCAACAGTCGAGTAGTTTATCTTCTGATGAAACTCCATATCTGATTCAATCTGATTTTGATCTGACTTCCAGATCTTAGCCCGGAACACCAACCAGGAGAAGCAGCGAAGAAAGAGCTCGCGCGTAACTAGCGAAACAAAGCACTCAACCATGGGGTAGCAACTCAACTAAAGGAAGATGGAATTCTAAAAGGACAGGTCCTGGAATCAGTCAGTCAATAGTGGAAAGGAGAAACTGCTCAGCTTGCCCCGGCCCAAAAGGTAAAACAGGTTTGAGCAACCAGGAACGGAACCTTTCGCAGTAGTAGTACTTCTTTCGAACGAGCTAACTCTTCCCTTTTAGCGCTCTCTCTACGCGTGATCCGGGAATACCACCTATCTCTATCTATGGAAGAAACTGCTTGGCACCCTGCCACTTCTGTTCTGGCCTAGCCCTCTTGACTTTTCAGCTTGGCACGTTTAAAGAAGTTGTACATGACAAGGAAGACAAGAAAGAGAGACTAGTTCTAGAAGCCGAAGGTTAGTTCTATTACCAAAGCAGCAAGAGGTCTGACTCCGGCCCCAAAGCCTGAGTGAGGGTAGCCGCTAGGCTGCGGGGAAGTCAAATTTAGATGTTGCAACCAATGCTTGACAAAACCGATCCTTTCTTTCATTTGTTGGATCATTCTACGCTATCGGGAGGAGAGTGATCCCGAAGCCGACAAGCACTTCTCTCTTCTCTTCTGATCCCAATGTGTTAGTCCACTTGAAAAGGATTGGGGCAGATCCCCATTCTGGATCATCCTAGGCAAAGAAGCATATAACTAGCGTTTAGAAAGTGCTTCGAAAGGCTTCATCGATCGAGACTCAAACGATCACATCTATATAGGGGAGCTATGCAACTTGTTAGGAGCAAGCAACCTTTCGCGCAGCTCACACATCACTCCACTCACTTGTAAGTTAGATAAGTAAGACAAGCGCTTTAGGTTAGGTCAAGAAGGGCAAGTTACTCGAAGTGTACATCCATATATTGAATGTATATGAGGAAAACGCAAACTGGTGTCAATCGGGAAGCAGCAGCAAAACTTACTTCGCCTAATTCTCTTCTTTCCTAGCATACGCTCTACTGACTTATGCGGCTAACATAATGAGTGTCAGCGGTTAGTAAGATAGGGCGTTTTTGGAAAGAAGAGGGAAAGATTGGCAATGGCTTCGTCAAGTGTGACAAGATTGATGCCTTGCTTTAGATTAGCGGGACCTATGATTGGTTACTGGAAGAAAAAGGATAGATTTTCGTTTTCGGGCTGGGAGGAGGTGCCGAAGACAGGGAATAGTAGTTGACAGGTGAATGGCAGCGATGAATGACGCTTTCCTCATGAAACTTGGTTGGGCTTTGATGAATGATCCAAATAGTTTCAGGAGAACGTGCCCTTTCATTACGTACGTAAGAAAGAACCTTTGACTCGACGCGACGTAATGTAATAAAAAGCAAACCTCAGCCTCCCACCCTTGCTCAAAGCTCCTTTATAGTATAGTAAGGGCTCGCGCCTCTGCCTTTTCGCACTATCTCACCTTTCTCAGCTTCCTTGCCTTTGCTTTAATAGTTTCTATTCGACTGGAAGGGAAAGGCACCTTGACTTTGAAAACTCAAAGTGCAAGCTAACTAATGGCAAGGGCCGGAGATAGAGAATGATGAAGGGGAATTGCATTCTATTCTTGCAGCCTATTCTAACATTTGAGTTCATTCTCGATAGCCAGATAGTGAAGTTCGAAGGGGAAGGAAGACTAAACCTAGTGCCGAGCTAAAGGCTAGAGGAAGAAGCTAAGAGTCACCAATACGAATGACTACTTGTGAAGTACCATGGAATTGGGAAGAATTCTTACGAATTTCGTTATCCTCTTGATTCTTCTAGCTAACCTATCAAAGCTTATGTTTTCCCCGCTACGCCCCTTTCATCGATATTGGCTTTAGACCGCTTTTCGGATCTAGAAAGAGGGAGATGAGTTGAATAAGATAAGGAAATTCAATTGTTGAATAGAGCTCTTTTCTTTGTTTTGATATTGGCATCTATAGGACAAAAAGGCAAAGAAGAATAGAATAGGACTCTTCGCCTTTCAAGCATACCTGGAATATAGCCTATATAATCCCTACAAGCAAGAAATCAAACTAGCAACAAATCAAAACTATCTAGCCGAGCGAAGATCGCTATTCTAATGTAACTATAGAGATGTGAATCATACCTTCGCTAATGCCCTTACTACTGTACTGGGTTCTGTCCCAATGAAAGTGATTTCCTGATTTACCATCTAAAAAGCTCAAACGTAGCCTGCGCAAACAAAGCAAACGCAAGGTTTCCCTGCTCGTAGCCTGCTCTCTTTCTCTGCGATCACTTCCGTACCATGTCCAGTGTTGAATTTCATTACCTTAGCCGGCCTCTTGCTTTAGCATGATTTCGGGATGCCTATTTGATTCAATTCCAAACATGGTTTTAACTGCCCTTCCAACTCATTAGAGTCAGATTTCTTGACTTCTTACTTCTTATCGCCTCTTGACAGACCGTCCCTCAATGTTCGCCTTCTGTATGGACTCGTCATCTGATCCTGCAGATTGAAAGAGTAATCCGAAGAGCAGGACGCTAGTAGTCTTCCAGTAAACTTTACGGAAAGAAGTTAGAACGCAACAAGTGAGAGAATTGATTTCAAAGCCTGCATTCGCTGCCATTGATTCGAGCACAAGAACCAAGACTGCCATGCTTCCTGCTGTCCCTATTTGACTGACTTTGAAGCCCATAGGTTTTTCAAGGTTGAAGGAAGTAAACAACCTTACAACTTGCATGTGTGAAGCCGCTTCGCCCCTTTCTTCTTTATTGAAATCAGTACAGAAGGACCT